CCGAAAAACTATCCCCCGAAGATCTGTATAATCATTGGGTTTATACCAATGAACAAAAAAGGTACAGCTTGAGCAATGAATTCATAAACCGAATAGAAGTTCTAAACAAGGGATCTCTTACTATGGATGTGCTTGAAAAAAGGACCAGATTGTATAATGATAAAAATAACCAAGTCTAGTCACTTCTTATTCTATTCAAAAAGACTTCTTATTCTATTCAAAAAGAATAGATATAGATATAGTAAATTAATAAAAAGCCGGATACATATGATAAATATACAAAGAGATAAGAAGAGATTCGCCCTCCCCCCACATATTTGATCCCTTCTCCTACAAAGAAACTTGCAACACCAACACCATTGGTAATTCCGTCAATTACCCGTCTATCTAAAAAATGAGTTACTTCAGCTAATCCTCTTATACTTGTAGTTAAGCATGTTGCATAAAAAGCGTCTATGTAACCACGATTATATGACCAATTGTATATCGCATTTATTATTCGGTCCAATAAAATTTTCTTAGAGCCTGTTTTTTTAACAAAAGAATTGATTAAGTCCAAATTCTGAAAAGATGAATTAACAGACCCATATAAAATAGACGCTATGAATATCCCAAAACAGGCTATACTGACTGAATAAATTGCATTTGTCACAAATTCATACCAATCCACAGAATAGTTCGAATTTTTATGTAAAAGGTTTATTGATGGAGTTAACCATTTCGATAATATATCAAAATCCATTACTCCTTGACCGAAAGGAATTCCTATGGATCCAACGAACAAAGTAAATAGGACCAATATAAGTAGAGGCAAAAGCATAGTATTGTCTGATTCGTGGGGATACGTTGAAGTGTCTTTATTTTCAAAATCAATCCTACAGGAGCGTATCAGATTTCTTACATTTCCGTTCATTTTGTATATCTTCTTCGAAAAAAAGGAAACCTTTTCATTATTATTCATTGTTGATAAAAACAAATTTCTGTTAACTGGTTTGGTTCCTTCTTTCCCCCATATAGATATTGAATAGAACGAGCTATTTTGAGTGCCACTGTAATTTTGAAAATGAGTATGTAAATGACCATCAAAAGTAAGTAAATACATCCGAAACATATAAAATGCAGTTAACCCCGCCGAGAAACAAGCTATTATCGCGAAAATAGGTGAATACAACCAACTATCATTAAGAATTTCATCTTTAGACCAAAAACAAGCAAGAGGTGGAATTCCACAAAGGGAAAGTGTACCTAATAAAAAAGTATTTTTTGTAATTGGCACATATTTTGTTAAACCACCCATAAGAACCATGTTCTGACTTTTATCTGGAGAATATCCAACAATGGGTTCCATTGAATGAATAATTGATCCGGATCCTAAAAACAATAATGCTTTCGAATAGGCATGAGTGATCAAATGGAATAAAGCAGCTCGATAAGAGCCTATCCCTGGGGCTAACATAATATAACCCAATTGAGACATTGTAGAATAGGCTAAACTTCTCTTAATATCTCTTTGAGCAAGAGCTAAAGTRGCTCCTAATAGTACCGTTATTACACCTATCAAAGAAATGAGATTCATTATGTAAGGTATGACTGTGAAAAGCGGAAGAAATCGAGCGACAAGAAAAATGCCTGCTGCTACCATAGTAGCAGCATGGATAAGAGCCGAAATAGGAGTAGGCCCCTCCATGGCATCAGGTAACCATACATGAAGGGGAAATTGTGCGGATTTAGCAACTGCACCGACGAATAATAGGGAGGCACACAGAGTAGCAAATAAAGAGTTGACCCCATTATTACGGATCAGGTTATTGAAGATTTCGAACAAATCTCGAAATTCGAAACTCCCTGTTATCCAATAAAAACCTAAGATTCCTAATAATAACCCAAAGTCCCCTACACGATTAGTTACAAACGCTTTTTGACAAGCATTTGCGGCAGCCGGTCGTGTGAACCAAAAACCTATTAATAAATACGAACACATTCCCACTAGTTCCCAAAAAATATGAATTTGTATCAAATTGGAACTAGTAACTAATCCCAACATGGAAGTATTGGAAAAACTCATATAAGTAAAAAATCTCAAATATCCTTGATCATGAGACATATAATTGTCACTATAAATAAGAACCATGATTCCAACCGTAGTGATTAGTATTGACATAATAGAAGTAAGTGGATCGATCAAGTAGCCGAACTCTAAGGAAAAATCAATATTGATGGTCCAAGACCATAGATGTTGATAGATAGAACTGCCGTTTATCTGTTGAATAGACAGATCGGACGAAAAAACCATAACTATACTTAGCAATGAAACACTAGGAAAAGTCCACATACGACGCAAATTTTTTGTTGCGGTCGGAACAAGCAGAAGTCCCAACCCTATTGACATAGTAACTGGAAGTAGAGCGAAAGGTATGATCCATGCATATTGATATGTATGTTCCATAAGAAAATCAAACTTTCTTTTTTTATTCTTATTAATTGTTTCCCATTCACCAGCCCTTATTTCTTCCGGAAGGAGCAATAATCAAATAAATAAAAAAAAAAAACAAAAAATTCAAATGAAGAAGTTACAATTCTTCAAATAACCAAGTTACTAGTTAAAAGCTACTACCTAGTTATTAACGAAGATATTTATTAAGATAAAAAATATGAAATTTTCAATTATTCTACTATATACAATACATATGATACGGCGATTTCTATCCATATTTATACTAATTCCATATTTATACTAATTATAGTAAGGAAAAAGAATGATACCAAAAATTAAAGTACTTTATTCTGATATGTATCGTAGGATCTGCCAATAACTCGATCCAATAAACCTAGTTTTTATTTAGTTTCTTCGGAGTCATTAACTAATTCTGGAATTGATTGGCTTCTAGTCCAATAAAACAAACTTATGTTTATGTGTTTATGAAAAATCCTAGAATACTTGTCACTTCGCATAGAACTAAAATGAGAAATTACTTAAATTCCCCTTATTTTATCAAGTAATGTATTGTTTAACAGATTAACTACTTTGATTGAATTTCCATTTTCATTATGTGAACTCTATCTCCGAGCTTGATCAATTAATAGAAAAAGGTTACATTCATTATTGGTTTCCTAAATTAGGAAAGGGTTCTTAAGCTTTTCGATTTATTAAATATAACATTTATAATATATATATATATATATTATCTAAATAGACTGAGATATGAATTGGAGCCTTTTTAATTCTTATCAATGGCATCCGATTCAACGGTAGTAGATCACGCCCGTAGACATAGATTGAATAAAGATATGAAGCCCCCAATCAGTACAAATTATTCTTTCTTCGAACATTGGATGTAATGGAAATGTGAAAAAAAAAAAAAAAATTCCCTTGAAAATCACATCGTTTTTTCTTTTTTCTTCTATTTCATTTCTTTTTTTATCCTTAATGATACCATATGCGATGCTCATCTATCTGTATCCATACTTTTCTATGTTATGAAGTAAGCATAAGTATCGGCTATGGAATAAAGATAGATAATGAATAGTTAATAGAAAGAACAATCCATTTTGAATTGAACAATAAATGTCTTTCACGTCCAACTATAAAAATGAGTGACCCTTTTATTTTGAAATGGCGGTTCCAAAGAAACGTACTTCTCTGTCAAAAAAGCATATTCGTAGAAATATTTGGAAAGGAAGGGGATATCAGGCCGCGGCAAAAGCTTTATCTTTAGCTAAATCTATTTCTACCGGGCATTCAAAAAGTTTTTTTGTGCGACAAACAAGTAATAAAGCCTTGGAATGATCTGAATCTGAATCAGCATGACTCGATGAATTGGATGATTCAATTTATAAGATGAAGAATTCACATTAACTAATGTTTTGAACTCATCAATATGAGATAGAACTAGCTGTTGTGGTATGTAGAATACAAATTCTTCTGTATACTAGGTTCTAAAAATGATTTCTTTTTTTTTTGTTTGAAAAAAAAAAAAAGAAAGAAGTAGTTAGACACAAAAAACAAAATTTCACCTTTCATTGATTGGTTTTTATAATTCGCGAGATGGGGATTGTAACTTTCCCCATCGATTCATTTTTCACAATAACAAAACTCTTACTTTTTTTTTTTCTTAGGAAGGGATTGGCTTATTGGATTATGTATCTCCAATAGTTCTACATCATTAAGATTTTTTTTTTGAAAATCTGAAACAAGTATGAACGAGGTTAGAGCCCCCTTTTTTGTTCCAAAGTAAGGCGGGGATAAGATTCATAGTCAAAGTCAATGGATTATTGAAACTAATTGATTAAAATATACATTTTAAAACTTTGATTTGTAGCTCTCTGAATCACTACATATCTACAAGGACTCCCTCTTATTTCGAACAGAAAAAATAATAATAATAAAACTGCCAGGATCCCATTTAGATCGATATTTATGTACTAAAGAATGAGTCAATCTTACGTAATCCAACCCCAATGGATCCTATCCCATGTTTGAGCTGGAGGATCGATCAATCGATATATCTAGATCTAATATCTAAATTATTTTATCTATTAATATTAGATTTCAAATCTATATATAAAGAGATCTTATCAGTTTAATTTTAATTTTCTAAGTTTTCTAAGTTAAAGTACATAAAGTACATACAGTAGAATTCCAATAAAGATTGAAACTCTTTTGTTATACGATATGCCCGGTCCAATACCTAATGGGTTTGGTAAATCCTCACACAAATTATGCTATGTATACAATGAAGATCCCAATCATTAATACATCTTTAATACCAAACTATCCAAATTTTTATAGAAATCTTTTGGATGTAGTGATGAAGTTGTGATATATAAGAAATATTGTTTTATTTTGTTCATTGAAAAATGAATCTTTTTCGTTTCGGATCTATCAAATCAGATAAATGAGAAATGAATCGTCAAAAAATTAGAAAAAAAAATTCTTAGTTCTATACCCGGACTCAGGGCATAACCGTCTAGTTCCAACTATTCCAGAAGAACTTATAATA